TCTTGAATATATCAACCATTTCTTTCTTTTCCGCTCGCCTGGAAGGGACAAAAGAAACATCTTGTTTTTTCTTCAACAATTTATGATCTCTAATGGACCTCTCAGTAGGATTCGAACCCAGATGAAGTTCTGACCATCTGTCAGAGAAAAAAGAACGAATTGATCTTGTAGGATTCCCGAGAAATTCTTCGATTTCTTCCGGAAGCAGATGATTATTCATCCGCTTCTCAGGTTCCGTGAATAGCCAGGACATGGAGGAAGATCCAAAAAGGCATTTCGGGAATCGATCTGATTCTATCTCTGTTCGTTCCGTTTGAAGAAAGGAAGGATCCCAAAGAATCGATCTCTCTTTTAGTTGCTGAATCTCTGTTTGATCGATCAATGTGTGATATTCTAAATTCTCATTTCTAACGGAATCGAAATGATCTCTGGATTGATCAGAAGAAGATCCTTTCCATTGGCTAGAATCCGTTACTTGAACGAAAATAGATCTTGTGGAATCATATTGAATATTTGACAATACATTCCGTACCTTGCTAAAAAACCGATCCTTGTTTACCAACCACACATTGTCTAACCAAATCCAATTCTCTCTCGAGACGTTCCTCAAAAAATCCGATTCGTGCTGATTCTTCCCCCAACTAACGAAGAGATCTTGGCGGAATTGCCACATATGAAATTGAGCACAATTTTGCAAAGAAATACCCCACTTGTTTCTCGAGAAGAGATGGAAAACATGCTCAATATCATTGGATTGCATAGTTGCCCCAGCTCCTTGTTGTTTGAAGAAACTCTCCCCCTGAATTGGTCTTTTTTCACGAAAAGCAGACATAAGATAACAAATCAAGTCTTTCCCTAAGATTTCGAATAGCTGTCCCGAATTCAAGTTGATTATGTTTCGTTTCTTCCTCGGAGAAAGACGATCAAACAATTCCCAATCATGGTCCTTATGGTCCTTGCGGATCGGATCATCCGTATAGGATAAAAAAAGAAACTCCAGATATTTGCTATCTTTCTCTTTGAATGAGATCTCAATTCCAGCTACGATTTCATTAGATATCTGACAACTAGAATCCCTCTTTTTTCCGATCCGGTTCCTCCACCACCGCGAACCCCGGTTAGATTCAGGCATGATACGCTTTTTCTTTATTGGGATAACCCAAGTACTCTCTTGCGGATCCATGAAACAACTCTCAGAAATCTTTTTCCCTTTTGGAAGATACAGGAGCGAAACAATCAACCTATTTCTATTTGAAGACCAAAAAGATTCTTCCAATGTCTCCTTTCTGGGTCCAATGGAATTCATAGGTATAGGAAGAAGCCCCATCAAATAGAGATTTTTTCTTTCGACCATCTTTCGATTGTTAATACGAGATATAAGGACCACTACTACAAGCAGTACTACACCTTTGATCGTGAAATATCGATTGCTTGTTGCACCCTGCGAATCACGTGAAAGTAGGATACTCCAAATTCGGGGGTCAAAGAATTTCATAAAACGTTCTTGGTGGAAAAAAATGTGAGTGAAAGATCCTACTGAATCGAATTTTATCCATGAATCTAAGAAATAGTGAGAATTCTTGATCTCTCTCAATATCTCTCTCAATTCGAATATCCAGGATTTGAATTGATGTCGTTTCATTGATTCCTCCTAAAGATTTCATTTCAATTGGAATTTGGTTATTCACGATGTACGATGATCCCTGTTAAGCATCCATGGCTGAATGGTTAAAGCGCCCAACTCATAATTGGCAAATTCGTAGGTTCAATTCCTGCTGGATGCACGCCAATGGGAACATTCAATAAGTCTATTGGAATTGGCTCTGTATCAATGGAATCTCATCATCCATACATAGCGAATTGGTATGGTATATTCATACCATAACATATGAACAGTAAGAACTAGAATTCTTATCGATACTGGAACTCATAGGGAAGAAAATGGATTTATGGATGGAATCAAATATGCAGTATTTACAGAAAAAAGTATTCGGTTATTGGGGAACAATCAATATACTTCTAATGTCGAATCAGGATCAACTAGGACAGAAATAAAGCATTGGGTCGAACTCTTCTTTGGTGTCAAGGTCAGAGCTATGAATAGTCATCGACTCCCGGGAAAGGGTAGAAGGATGGGACCTATTATGGGACATACAATGCATTACAGACGTATGATCATTACGCTTCAACCGGGTTATTCTATTCCACCTCTTATAGAGAAAAGAACTTAAAGCAAAAGACTTAATAACACGGCAATACATTTATACAAAACTTCTACCCCGAGCACACGAAATGGAGCCGTAGACAGTCAAGTGAAATCCAATCCACGAAATAATTTGATCTATGGACAGCATCATTGTGGTAAAGGTCGTAATGCCAGAGGGATCATTACCGCAGGGCATAGAGGGGGAGGTCATAAGCGCCTATACCGTAAAATCGACTTTCGACGGAATGAAAAAGGGATATCTGGTAGAATCGTAACCATAGAATATGACCCTAATCGAAATGCATACATTTGTCTCATACACTATGGGGATGGTGAGAAGAGATATATTTTACATCCCAGAGGGGCTATAATTGGAGATACCATTGTTTCTGGTACAGAAGTTCCTATATCAATGGGAAATGCCCTACCTTTGAGTGCGGTTTGAACTATTGATTTACGTAATTGGAAGTAACCAATTAGGTTTACGACGAAACCTAGAAATCGATCACTGATCCAATCGGAGTACCTCTACGGGATAGACCTCAACAGAAAACTGTTGAGTAACGGCAGCAAGTGATTGAGTTCAGTAGTTCCTCATAGAAAATTATTGACTCTAGAGATATGGTAATATGGAGAAGACAAAATTGTTTGAAGCGCGCACAGAACCGGAAGCGCCCCTTGTTTTAAAGAGAGGAGGACGGGTTATTCACATTTCATTTGATGGTCAGAGGCGAATTGAAAGCTAAGCAGTGGTAATTAGAAAGACCCCCCGGGGAAAAATAGAGATGTCTCCTACGTTACCCGTAATATGTGGAAGTATCGACGTAATTTCATAGAGTCATCCGGTCTGAATGCTACATGAAGAACATAAGCCAGATGACGGAACGGGGAGACCTAGGATGTAGAAGATCATAACATGAGTGATTCGGCAGATTTGGATTCCCACTCATGTGGTACTTCATCATACGATTCATATAAGATCCATCTGTCTAGATATCATCATATACATCTAGAAAGCCGTATGCTTTGGAAGAAGCTTGTACAGTTTGGGAAGGGGTTTTGATTGATAAAAAAGAAGAATCTACTTCAACCGATATGCCCTTAGGCACGGCCATACATAACATAGAAATCACACTTGGAAAGGGTGGACAATTAGCTAGAGCAGCAGGCGCTGTAGCGAAACTGATTGCAAAAGAGGGTAAATCGGCCACATTAAGATTACCATCTGGGGAGGTCCGTTTGATATCCAAAAACTGCTTAGCAACAGTCGGACAAGTGGGTAATGTTGGGGTGAACCAAAAAAGTTTGGGTAGAGCCGGATCTAAGTGTTGGCTAGGTAAGCGTCCTGTAGTAAGAGGAGTAGTTATGAACCCTGTAGACCATCCCCATGGGGGCGGTGAAGGGAGAGCCCCAATTGGTAGAAAAAAACCCACAACCCCTTGGGGTTATCCTGCGCTTGGAAGAAGAAGTAGGAAAAGGAACAAATATAGTGATAGTTTTATTCTTCGTCGCCGTAAATAGGAACATTTAAAATCGAATTTTTGGAATTGGAAATAATGTGATGGGCGAACGACGGGAATTGAACCCGCGCATGGTGGATTCACAATCCACTGCCTTGATCCACTTGGCTACATCCGCCCCTTCCCTTATCTAGCTAAAGGATTTTCTCTTTTTTCCATTCATCATTATACTTCAGCTTCAGATTAAGATCGAGATATTGGACATAGAATGCCAATTTAAAAAATGTAAAAAAAGGAGTAATCAGCCGTGACACGTTCACTCAAAAAAAATCCTTTTGTAGCTAATCATTTATCGGGAAGAATTGAAAAACTCAACAGGAGGGAGGAGAAAGAAATCATAGTGACTTGGTCTCGGGCATCTACCATTATACCCACAATGATTGGCCATACAATCGCTATTCATAATGGAAAGGAACATTTACCTATTTATATCACAGATCGTATGGTCGGTCACAAATTGGGAGAATTTGCACCTACTATAACTTTCGTGAGACACGCGAGAAACGATAATAAATCTCGTCGTTAGTCGTTCTACTAAGTATTCATGTGAAAAGCCTTATTTTATATTTTAGTATTTAGACTTAAGAGTCTTTATCTTTTTATCTTATAGTAAGAGTATAGGTATATTTATTTTATTTTTCATAATACTTCATAATACTTAGACTTTTCTGACTTATCTTATACTATACTTCACCTAGGCACTTATCATTCATTGGCGGGGGAGAACTTTTATGATAAAGAACGAAAATTCGGATAGAGAAGCAAAAGTTTTAGCTCAACATATATATAC